TGCTATTCACAATGTCGGTTTAAACGAAGCAAGTTTAATCATTAGCAAAGCAGAAGTCGTGAAGGGGTACTACTGTGAAAAAATTAAAACCTCGAGCTCGAGGGCGTAGTTATCCGATAAAAAGACCCGTTTTTCATATAACTATTGGATTAAAAGATATATCTGTAAAGGAAGTATAAAAAAGGAAGTATAAAGGAGCCAAATACGCCATATTATACTTCAAAGGCAACGTATGGAGAAATAAAAATAAGTAAATACACGGATATGACGTGTCATGATATATATAGTATTGGGAGATTATGGGACAAAAAATAAATCCACTTGGTTTCAGACTTGGTGCAACCCAAGGTCATCATTCTCTTTGGTTTGCACAACCACAAAATTATTCCGAAGGGCTACAAGAAGATCAAAAAATCCGAGATTGGATCAAGAATTATGTACAAAAAAATATTCAAATATCCTCTGGTGTTGAGGGAATTGCATGCATAAAGATTCAAAAAAGAATCGATTTGATTCAGGTCATAATCTATATGGGATTCCCAAAATTATTACTAGAAGGTAAAGGTGGGCCTCGAAGAATCGAAGAATTGCAGATAGATGTACAAAAAGAAATTAATTGTGTAAACCGAAAACTCAACATTGCTCTTACAAGAATTACAAACCCTTATGGACACCCTAATATTCTCGCCGAATTTATAGCCGGACAATTAAAGAATAGGGTTTCATTTCGAAAAGCAATGAAAAAGGCTATTGAATTAACTGAACAAGCAGGTACAAAAGGAATTCAAGTACAAATTGCAGGACGTATCGACGGAAAAGAGATTGCGCGTGTCGAATGGATCAGAGAGGGTAGAGTTCCTCTACAAACCATTCGAGCTAAAATTGATTATTGTTCCTATGCAGTTGGAACTATCTATGGGGTATTAGGCATCAAAATTTGGATATTTGTAGACGAGGAAGTCTAAGCCTTTATTTGACTTGTCTTTACGTTCTATCGGAAATAAAAAAGCAAAAAATGACAAACTCTTTCATTCTTTTTCTGTTAAATCAAAAAAAAAATGGGCAATTCTATAAGGTTGAATAAAAATTCAATTCATTTTTTTATATTGATATAATTGCTATGCTTAGTGTGTGACTCGTTGGTTTTTGTAGGGTTAGTAGTCAAAAAAACGGACTGGCCCATAGTATGAACTAATAACTATCGAACTAATAACCAACTCACCGCTTCATATTATCTGGATCTAAAGAACTAGTCACGATATGATATATTGATCATATCATTGTAGCAACTGAATTTTTGTTTGCATAAACAAGCAAAAAAAAGAAAAACCAATCTGATTTTAAGTTGTGAAGCAATAACAAAAAGAATGCAGATAAATGGAAGGGTGAGAGAAAGAGAGAAAAAGAATACTAATGCTATATGATTCCAATATGTAAGGTCTCTGAGCGATATTATAAAGGATAGCGTAATAAAGCATCAATACTAATTTGATTGATCTATAATTCGATGAATTTGTTCATAGAACAAAAAAAGTCAAGAGCCCTGGGTCCACAAAGACTGAGAAAATTGACTCAATAACACATTTCATTTTCATTAGGAGCTCCGCTGTAGAATTCAGGCCTAACCATTAATCGCGAAGCGATGGGAACGACGGAACCCGTGGATGCGGAAGATTCTATTGAAAACGAATCCTAATAATTCATTGGGTAGGATGGCGAAACGAACCCGGGACCAATCCACTTTTATTCTGAGAGGCCATGTCATAGGATAACCCTACAACTGAAATAGATATGGAAAGAGTAAATATTCGCCCGCGAAAGTTTTTATTTTATTGGATTTCTAAATTTTGATAGATCCAATATAATATGATAATAAAAAAGACAAAACAAAATAAATACTCGTTATAATAAAACGAAATTCTATTATTATTATCTATTATCTCTAACTAATCTATAAAATAATTATCTATAACTATAAATAAATAGAAATTGAATACATGTTTAGTTTTTTTTATATAAACTATCAAAACAAGATATACAAATTTCTAATAGATTAGATATTAGAGAAAATCTCAAAGACTCCCACGATTCAGTATATTATTCATTAAATACATGTATACCATGTTATAATTGTTATTTTTCATTCGCGAGGAGCTGGATGAGAAGAAACTCTCATGTCCGGTTCTGTAGTAGAGATGGAATTGAAATTGAAAAAGAACCATCAACTATAACCCCAAAAGAGCCAGATTCCGTAAACAACATAGAGGAAGAATGAAAGGAATATCTTATCGAGGTAATCGTATTTGCTTTGGTAGATATGCTCTTCAGGCACTTGAACCCGCGTGGATCACGTCTAGACAAATAGAAGCAGGGCGGCGAGCAATGACACGAAACGTACGCCGCGGCGGAAAAATATGGGTACGTATATTTCCAGACAAACCTGTTACAGTAAGACCCGCGGAAACGCGTATGGGTTCCGGTAAAGGATCTCCCGAATATTGGGTAGCTATCGTTAAACCGGGTAGAATACTTTATGAAATGGGTGGAGTAGCAGAAAATGTAGCCAGAAAGGCTATTTCAATAGCGGCATCCAAAATGCCTATACGAACGCAATTCATTATTTCGGGATAAGAATGTATAACCAAAGAAAAGAAATCTTTTGAATGAAAAAAAAAACAAAATTATAGGTTTCTTTTTTTTTTGTTTTGGACAAACAATATTTCTTTTTTTACTTAGCCCCTTCGCAGTGAAAGAGCAAATAAAAAAAAATGATATGATTCAACCTCAAACCCACTTAAATGTAGCGGATAACAGCGGGGCCCGACAATTAATGTGTATTCGAATCATAGGAACTAGTAATCGACGATATGCTCATATTGGTGACGTTATTGTTGCTGTAATCAAGGAAGCAATACCAAATACACCTCTAAAAAAATCCGAAGTGATCAGAGCTGTAATTGTACGTACTTGTAAAGAACTCAAACGTGACAACGGTATGATACTACGATATGATGACAATGCTGCGGTTGTTATTGATCAAGAAGGAAATCCCAAAGGAACTAGAATTTTTGGTGCGATCGCACGGGAATTGAGACAGTTAAATTTCACTAAAATAGTTTCATTAGCACCTGAAGTATTATAAGTCTAATAAAACGGAGACTCTAATGCTATTATAGCATTTGAATAAAATATGAATAGAGTAAACTAGATTAATTAGTAAATTTGTCTCACGCATATATCTTTAACAATTCATAAAATAGAAAGAAAAAAGCATGTTGATTATATCAAAGTTCGGGGGTAACAATAATTTTAATTTATCATGGGTAAAGACACTATTGCTGATATAATAACTTCTATACGCAATGCTGACATGAATAGAAAAGGAACAGTTCGAATACCATCTACTAACATCACCGAAAACCTTGTTAAAATACTGTTAAGAGAAGGTTTTATTGAAAATGTGAGGAAACATCAGGAAAACAACAAATATTTGTTGGTTTTAACCCTACGGCATAGAAGGAATAGGAAAGGTCCATGTAAAACTGTTTTAAATTTAAAACGGATCAGTCGACCCGGTCTACGAATCTATTCTAGTTATCAACGAATTCCTAGAATTTTAGGTGGGATGGGGATTGTAATTCTTTCTACCTCTCGGGGTATAATGACGGACCGAGAGGCCCGACTAGAAGGAATCGGCGGAGAAATTTTGTGTTATATATGGTAAGCTTTCTTATATCCAAATTAAGATATGGAACTTTACTATTTGTGAAAAAAAAAAAGATAAAAAACAGGTTTCTATTCTCACTCTCCTCTTACATTAGTTAATACTTCAAGGAGGTTTTACCGCGAATGAAAAAATAAAACTGGATTCATGAAAGTTTAATTCCTGAATCACTTCCGAATGGTATGCTTCGGATTCATTTAGATAATGAAGATCGGATTCTAGGTTATGGTTCAGGAAGGATTCAACGTAGTTTTATACGTATACCAACGGAAGATAGAGTAAAAATTGAAAGAAGTCATTATGATTCAACCAAAAGGCATATAGTTTCTAGACTCCGAAACAAGGATTCAAACGATTAGGTGGTTTTTTTTTTTTCAACTTCAATATTCCTTTCGGAGGGATACAATTCGAAAGTTTCAAATTTCCAGAAACTAATTTTCTTCAAATAAGTAAATTTGAAATTCAGTTAAGGAATGACAAATATGAAAATAAGGGCCTCCATTCGTAAAATTTGTGAAAAATGTAGACTGATCCGTAGACGGGGACGAATTATAGTAATTTGTTCCAACCCGAGACATAAACAAAGACAAGGATAATCTTTATAAAATATAAAGAGACTCCCTAAGGGACCCAATATACAAATAAAAAAAAAGCGGAAAAGATCCGTTTTGGCATGAAATGGATATATCCATATACCTCTGACTTATATTTATGAGACGATAAAATATGGCAAAACCCGCACCCAGAATCGGTTCACGTAGGAATGGGCGTATTGGTTTACGTAAGAGTGCGCGTAGAATACCAAAAGGGGTTATTCATGTTCAAGCAAGTTTCAACAATACCATTGTGACTGTTACAGATGTACGAGGCCGGGTAATTTCTTGGTCCTCCGCCGGTACTTGTGGATTCAAGGGTACAAGAAGAGGGACACCCTTTGCGGCACAAACCGCAGCAGGAAATGCTATTCGGACGGTAGTGGATCAAGGTATGCAACGAGCCGAAGTCATGATAAAAGGCCCCGGTCTCGGACGAGATGCAGCATTAAGGGCTATTCGTAGAAGTGGTGTAATATTAAGTTTCATACGGGATGTAACCCCTATGCCACATAATGGCTGTAGGCCCCCTAAAAAAAGGCGTGTGTAAAAATAAACAAAACATTGAAATGATTTCAAGAGAAATAAATAATTTAATGATTTGATCAAATAATAAGATTACCATGGTTCGAGAGAAAGTAATAGTATCGACTCAGACACTGCAGTGGAAGTGTGTTGAATCA